GTTAGGATTAAAAAAGGACCAGCCCCATAGTATGAACTAATAACCAACTCATCACTTCGTATTATCTGGATATAAAGAACCAGTCAAGATATGATAAATCAGTCATATCTTTGTAGCAACTGAAATTTTTTTTGCATAAACTTTAATTAGAAGTTGTAAAACAAAATGAAAGAAGTAAAGGTGTGGATAAATGGAAGGATGAGAGAAAGAGAGAAAAAGAATATCAATGATATAGAATTCCAATATGTAAGGTCTACGAGTCATCTCATAAAAGACAGTGTAATAAAGCATCAATACTAATTGATTCATCCATAATTAAATATTAAATGAATCAAGAAAAAAATAAAGAGCTTGGAGCCAATAAAGACTAAGAAGATTGACTCAGGAACAAATTGGATTATGAGCTCCATTGTAGAATTCGGACCTAATCATTAAGTACGAAGCGATGGGAACGATGGAACCTGTGCATGCAAAAGATTTTATTGAAAAAAAGAATCTTAATGATTCACTAGTCGGGATGGCGAAATGAACCGGAGATTAATTCATCTATTGGGAGAAGTCACGAACGAGCCCTACAAATGAAATAGAGATTGAAAGAGTAAATATTCGCCCGCGAAAACTTTTTTTTTTTTTTTTTAGATTTTTTAGAACGTTCTAAAAAAAAATGATTTTTTACAAAAAATGTTAATCATTTCAATTAAATGTTTTTAATCCTTTTATTCGTGAGGAGCTGGATGAGAAGAAACTCTCACGTCCGGTTCTGTAGTAGAGATGGAATTGTGAAACAACCATCAACTATAACCCCAAAAGAACTAGATTCCGTAAACAACATAGAGGAAGAATGAAGGGAATATCTTATCGAGGTAATCATATTTGTTTCGGTAAATATGCTCTTCAGGCACTTGAACCTGCTTGGATCACATCTAGACAAATCGAAGCAGGTCGACGAGCAATGACACGAAATGCACGCCGTGGTGGAAAAATATGGGTCCGTATATTTCCAGACAAACCGGTTACAGTAAGACCCGCTGAAACACGTATGGGTTCGGGAAAGGGATCCCCTGAATATTGGGTAGCTGTTGTTAAACCAGGTCGAATACTATACGAAATGGGTGGAGTAACCGAAAATATAGCTAGAAGGGCTATTTCAATAGCAGCATCCAAAATGCCTATACGAACTCAATTCATTATTTCAGGATAAAAATGTAGAACCAACAGAAATGAATCTTGGGGATGAAAGTTTCTTTTTTTGGACAAAAAATATTCCTTTTTTTTCTTCATCCTTTGCATTGGAAGAATAGACTAAAAAATTGATATGATTCAACCTCAGACCCATTTAAATGTAGCAGATAACAGCGGGGCTCGAGAATTGATGTGTATTCGAATCATAGGAGCTAGCAATCGTCGATATGCTCATATTGGTGACGTTATTGTTGCTGTGATCAAAGAAGCAGTACCAAATATGCCCCTAGAAAAATCAGAAGTAGTCAGAGCTGTAATTGTTCGTACCTGTAAAGAACTTAAACGTGACAGCGGTATGATAATACGATATGATGACAATGCTGCAGTTGTGATTGATCAAGAAGGAAATCCAAAAGGAACTAGAATTTTTGGTGCGATCCCCCGGGAATTGAGACAATTCCATTTTACTAAAATAGTTTCATTAGCTCCCGAGGTATTATAAAATGAGATCACTGATATGTTTATAGTGGGTATTTGAAAGAAATAGATTAAGAACTAGATTAATTAGTAGATTGTGTCTCACGCATATACCTTTAATAATTCATATTCATAAAACAAATAAGTAAAAAAAAAAAAAAAGAAAAACATGTTGATTATATCCAATTTTGGGGCACCCATAATTTTAGTTCACCATGGGTAGGGACACTATTGCTGAGATAATAACCTCTATACGAAATGCTGATATGGATAGAAAAAGAGTGGTTCGCATCGCATCTACTAATATTACCGAAAATATTGTGAAAATACTTTTCCGAGAAGGTTTTATTGAAAACGTTAGAAAACATCGAGAAAAAAACAAATCTTTTTTGGTTTTAAACCTGCGGCATAGAAGGAATAGGAAAAGACTCTATAGAAATTTTTTAAATTTAAAACGGATCAGTCGACCCGGTCTACGAATCTATTCTAACTCTCAACAAATTCCTAGAATTTTAGGTGGGATGGGGATTGTAATTCTTTCTACTTCTCGAGGTATAATGACAGACCGAGAGGCTCGACTCGAAGGAATCGGCGGAGAAATTTTGTGTTATATATGGTAATCCTTTTAATATCCAAATTGGATCCGAAACTTCTTCCTATTTCTAAAAAAAAGAAAAGGGACGAGTTGTCTAATATCGTTCCTCCTCCATTAGTTGATACTTCAAGGAGGCTTTACCTGGAATGAAAGAACAAAAATGGATTCATGAAGGTTTAATTACTGAATCGCTTCCCAATGGTATGTTCCGGGTTCGGTTAGATAATGAAGATCTGATCCTGGGTTATGTTTCAGGAAAGATCCGGCGTAGTTTTATACGGATACTGCCAGGAGATAGAGTCAAAATTGAAGTAAGTCGTTATGATTCAACCAGAGGACGTATAATTTATCGACTCCGCAACAAGGATTGGAAGGATTAGGTGGTTTTTATTCAATATGATTCGAGATGAAAAATTTCAAGAAACTTATTTTCTTCCAAGAAGTAGATTCAGAATTAAGATAAGGAATGACAAATATGAAAATAAGAGCTTCTGTTCGTAAAATTTGTGAAAAATGTCGCCTAATCCGTAGGCGGGGGCGCATTATAGTAATTTGTTCCAACCCGAGACATAAACAAAGACAAGGATAATCAGACTCACTAAAGGACTCGATGTACAAATAAGGAATCTGTTTTGACATGAAATGGATATATCCATATATCTCTGACTCATATTTATGAGATGATAAAATATGGCAAAAGCTATACCGAGAATTGGTTCACGTAGAAATGGACGTATTGGTTCACGTAAGAGTGCACGTAGAATACCAAAGGGGGTTATTCATGTTCAAGCAAGTTTCAATAATACCATTGTCACGGTTACAGATGTACGGGGTCGGGTGGTTTCTTGGTCCTCAGCGGGTACTTGTGGATTCAAGGGTACGAGAAGAGGGACACCCTTTGCCGCTCAAACTGCAGCAGCAAATGCTATTCGTACAGTAGTAGATCAAGGTATGCAACGAGCAGAAGTCATGATAAAAGGTCCCGGTCTCGGAAGAGACGCAGCATTACGAGCTATTCGTAGAAGTGGTATACTATTAACTTTCGTACGGGATGTAACCCCTATGCCACATAATGGTTGCAGACCCCCGAAAAAAAGACGTGTGTAGAAATTAACATTGAAGAAATTTCAAGAGAAACAAGAGAAATAAATGATTCAATCAAATCAAATAATATTACTATGGTTCGAGAGAAAGTAACAGTATCTACTCGGACACTACAGTGGAAGTGTGTTGAATCAAGAGAAGACAGTAAACATCTTTATTATGGACGCTTTATTCTGTCTCCACTTATGAAAGGTCAAGCCGACACAATAGGCATTGCGATGCGAAGAGCTTTACTTGGAGAAATAGAAGGAACATGTATCACACGTGTAAAATCTGAGAACGTCCCGCATGAATATTCTACCATAGCGGGTATTCAAGAATCGGTCCATGAAATTTTAATGAATTTAAAAGAAATTGTATTGAGAAGTAATCTATATGGAACTTGTGACGCGTCTATTTGTGCCAGAGGTCCAGGATATGTAACTGCTCAAGATATCATCTTACCACCTTATGTAGAAATCGTTGATAATACACAACATATAGCTAGCTTGACAGAACCAATTGATTTGTGTATTGGATTACAAATCAAGAGAAATCGCGGATATCTTATCAAAATGCCACATAACTTTCAAGATGGAAGTTATCCTATAGATGCTGTATTCATGCCTGTTCGAAATGCGAATCATAGTATTCATTCTTATGGGAATGGGAATGAAAAACAAGAGATACTCTTTCTCGAAATATGGACAAATGGGAGTTTAACTCCGAAAGAAGCACTTCATGAAGCCTGCCGGAATTTGATTGATTTATTTATTCCCTTTTTACATAAGGAAGAAGAAAACTTACCTTTAGAGGACAATCAACACACGGTTCCTTTATCCCCTCTTACCTTTCACGATAAATTGGATAAACTCAGAAAAAACAAAAAAAAAATAGCATTGAAATCTATTTTTATTGACCAATCAGAATTCTCTCCCAGGGTCTATAATTGCCTCAAAAGGTCCAATATATATACATTATTGGACCTTTTGAATAACAGTCCGGAAGATCTCATGAAAATTGAACATTTACGCCTAGAAGATATAAAACAGATATTGGTCATTCTAGAAAAACATTTCGCAATTGATTTACCAAAAAAGAAGTTTTAAATCTATTGGATTTTTTTTTTCGTCTTTTTTTTTTTCATTAAGATGAAAATAGGTTTTGAATCTTTAGCACAATTCATATATTCGAAAGAAATTCAGAATTGAATAGATGTATCTAGGGAGAATTCGCTTTCAAGCGACTATTCCCTAGATACACACGTCGTGTTATTGTTATTTCACAATTGAATCAAATTAAAAAAGACCTAAAGTTAGGGATTTATCAATAGGTAATGTTGCACCAATACCCAACCAAAGAGCGACTGCAGTACCAATCAAAAAGACGGTTGTCGCTACTGGACGACGAAATGGATTTTGGAATTTATTAACATTCTCTAAAAAGGGTACTGTTAATAATCCCGCAGGTACTGAAACCATTAAAAGAACACCCAATAATTTATTGGGCACTGTACGAAGTATTTGAAATACGGGAAAGAAATACCATTCAGGTAATATTTCCAAAGGGGTTGCAAACGGATCTGCCGGTTCACCAATCATTGATGGTTCTAGAACCGCTAAGCCTACGTTACATGCAATAGTACCTAGAATTACTACTGGAA